TTATTTTCTTTTTTTAGTATACTAAGACTTAGACTTTTCTTACTTATCTTATACTATACTTCACCTAGACACTTATCATTCATTGGCGGGGGAGAACTTTCTTTTATGATAAAAAACGAAAATTTGGAGAAATTGGATTCGGATAAAGAAGCAAAAGTGTTAGCTCCACATATACGTATGTCTGTTTTCAAAGCACGAAGAGTAATTGATCAGATTCGCGGACGTTCTTATGAAGAAACACTCATGATACTGGAATTAATGCCTTATCGGGCATCATATCCAATTTTAAAATTAGTTTATTCTGCAGCAGCAAATGCTAGTAATAATATGGGTTTAAATGAAGCTGATTTATTTATTAGTAAAGCTGAAGTAAATGGAGGTGCTATTATGAAAAAGTTAAGACCCCGGGCTCGAGGGCGTAGTTATATGATAAAAAAAACCACTTGTCATATAAAGATTGTCTTAAAAGAAAAATCTAAAATTTAGATTCATCTAAAGAAAGATAATTTAAATTTATATTTCAAATTAAAAATATATGGATGGAAAAAAAAAATAAAAAAATATGGGACAAAAAATAAATCCACTTGGTTTCAGACTTGGAACAACTCAAAGTCATCATTCTTTTTGGTTCGCAAAACCAAAGGATTTTTCCATGGGTTTACAAGAAGATGAAAAAATAAGGAATTGTATTAAGAACTATGTAAAAAAAAAAAAAAGAATATCCTCAGGTTTCGAAGGAATTGCCTATATGGGGATTCAAAAAAGAATAGATTTAATTCAGGTCATAATCTATATAGGATTTCCCAATTTATTAATAGAAGGACGAACGCGAGGAATCGAAGAATTACAGATAAATGTACAAAAAGAGTTTCAACGGAGACTCAATATTGCTATAACAAGAATTGAAAAGCCTTATGGACAACCTAATATTCTTGCAGAATATATAGCCTTACAATTAAAAAATAGAGTTTCGTTTCGAAAGGCAATGAAAAAAGCTATTGAATTAACTGAACAAACGGGTATAAAAGGAATTCAAGTGCAAATTGCGGGGCGTATCGACGGAAAAGAGATTGCACGTGTCGAATGGATCAGAGAAGGCAGAGTTCCCTTACAAACAATTCGCGCTAAAATTAATCACTGTTCTCATACAATTCGAACTATCTATGGAGTCTTAGGCATAAAAATTTGGATATTTGTAAACCAAGAATAAGAAAAGAAGAATAAAAAAAGAATAATAGACCTTTTTTATCTCGCCATTCTGCTCAGCGATATAAAAATTTACAAACTATTTTCTTATTTCTTCTTTTTTTTTTTTAAGATAAAAAATAAAAAAAAAAAAGAACAATTCTAATTCTATAAGGTTGAATAAAAATTTGATTTACACTTTATTTATATTTATTATAATTGCTATGCTTAGTGTGTGACTCGTTAATTTTTTCTTAAAACTTTATAGTTGAGAATTCAGATTAAAAAAAAGGCTGACCCCACTATAAACTTAGTAACTATGAAAACTAAAGAAACTCAAAACTAATAACCAACTTATTGCTTTGTATTGTCGAGATCCCAAGAAACAGTCACTATATGATTGAATCGATCATATATTTGTAGCAACTGAAACTCTTTTCATAAAAAATAAATCTGATTATGAATTGTGAAACAAATAAAAGGGATCTGGAAAAGACGGAAGGATGATAGAAAGAGAGAATAAAGATATCAATGATATATGATTCCCATATGTATGGTTTATGAAGAATCACTCCATAAAAAAGGCAGTGTGATAAAGCATCAACATTAATATGAAATAGAGATACAAAATATACGATTACAAGATTACAATATAATAAGAAATATACAAATAAAAAAGAGAATAAATCAAAAAATTCAATTCAAATTATATAATCAATATAGATAATATAGTCTATTATCTATCTAAATATAGTCTATTATCTATCTAATAAGCTAGAAAAATAAGATATCAAATATCAAAGATAGAAAAGATATAAATAATAGAAAATAGATGAATAATTGAATCGAGCTTCGAGTTAAGAAAAACTAAGGAGATTTACTCGGAAACAAATAACATATTTTGTTTTTTGTTGGAAGCTCCATTGCAGAGTTCAGGCCTAAACATTAATGGAGAAGCTATGGGAACGATGGAACCTGTGACTACATAGGATTTTTTTTTAACGGATCAATCCTAATTATTCACTGGGTAGGATGGCGAAATGAACCAAGAAAGAAAGAAATAAATGAAGGAGGAAAGAGTCAATATTCGCCCGCGAACCCTTTATTTTTTTTTATAAAATTTCACAATTTTATTTATATTTCATATATTTCATATAGCGGATAACTTTTTACATGATTCAATAGAGGTAAAGTAAAATACTTTTTTAAATTTTATATTGATAAAAGAAAAAAACATTATATATAAAGAAACATGCCCCAGTTATCTACTTATATATATAGCTGCCTATATAACAGTAAAAAATTAAATAAAAAAAAATTAATATTAATATATTTTTTTGATAGAATGAAATACATAAATACATGTCTATATGTAATATTATTGAATAATTTAATTCCCGAGGAGCTGGATGAGAAGAAACTCTCATGTCCGGCTCTGCAGTAGAGATGAAATTGAGAAACAACCATCAACTATAACCCCAAAAGAACCAGATTTCGTAAACAACATAGAGGTAGAATGAAGGGAATATCTTGCCGAGGCAAGCATATTTGTTTTGGCAGATACGCTCTTCAGGCACTTGAACCTGCTTGGATCACAGCTAGACAAATAGAAGCAGGGCGAAGAGCAATGACACGATATGCACGTCGTGGTGGAAAGATCTGGGTACGTATCTTTCCCGACAAACCTGTTACAGTAAGACCTACAGAAACACGTATGGGTTCGGGCAAGGGATCCCCCGAATATTGGGTATCCGTTGTGAAACCGGGACGAATACTTTATGAAATGAGTGGAGTATCAGAAACTGTAGCCAAAGCAGCTATTTCCATAGCTGCATGCAAAATGCCTATACGAACTCAATTTTTTATTTCAGGATAGGTAAACAAAAGTAAAGGAGTATTGAGAATGAAAAAAAAACCGCAGGTTTCTTTATCTCTGGACAGACAATATTTATTTTTTACCTTACATTGAAATAAGAGATTAAAATAACATTGAAATAAGAGATTAAAATAAAAATGATATGATTCAACCTCAGACCTTTTTGAATGTAGCGGATAACAGTGGAGCTCAAGAATTGATGTGTATTCGAATAATAGGAACTGGTAATCACCTATATGCTCATATTGGTGATGTTATTGTTGCTGTAATCAAAAAAGCAGTGCCCAACATGCCTCTAGAAAGATCAGAAGTAATTCGAGCTGTGATTGTACGCACGTGTAAAGAACTCAAACGTGACAACGGCATGATAATACGATATGATGACAATGCAGCGGTTATCGTTGATCAAGAAGGAAATCCAAAAGGAACTCGGATTTTTGGTGCGATTGTTCGGGAATTGAGACAGTTGAATTTTACTAAAATAGTTTCATTAGCACCCGAAGTATTATAGTATTCTAAATAATACTAGTAGATAGATGAAAAATGGATATATTCTTTTTCTATGTAGAGAATTTTAAAATATCTTAAATAGATCCGATGAATAGATTATGTCTCATGCATATATTTTAAATTTTTGATAATTTAAGAATAAAAAAAAATTAAATAAAACAAAAAATAAGCATGTTGATTATATAAAAATGAGGAGGCACTAATAACTATAGTTAGTCATGGGTAGGGACATTATTGCCGATATAATAACTTCTATAAGAAATGCTGATATGGATCAAAAGGGAAGAGTTCAAATAGTATCTACTAATATCACCAAAAACATTGTGAAAATACTTTTACGAGAAGGTTTTATTGAAAACGTTCGAAAACATAAAGAAAGTCAAAAAAATTTCTTGGTTTCAACCTTACGACATAGAAAGGCTAGAAAAGGAAAAAAAATAATTTTAAAGCGTATAAGTCGACCCGGTCTACGAATCTATTCTAACTATCAACGAATTCCTAAGATTTTGGGCGGAATGGGGATTGTAATTCTTTCTACTTCTCGAGGTATAATGACAGATCGAGAAGCTCGACTAGAAAAAATTGGAGGAGAAATTTTGTGTTATATATGGTGATTCTCTTGGGGGCACCCTAATTTTCTCTCGAACTTACTTTTTGTAAAATAGAGAGAAGAAGTGAATTATAGAACTCTTCCTCTATTAGTTGATACTTAAAGGGGGGTTCCCTGGAATGAAAGAACAAAAATTGATTCATGAGGGTTTAATTACTGAATCACTTCCCAACGGTATGTTCCGAGTTCGGTTAGATAATCAAGATCTAATCCTAGGTTATATTTCAGGGAGAATCCGGCGCAGTTTTATACGTATACTACCCGGAGATAGAGTCAAAATTGAAATGAGTCGTTATGATTCAACCAGGGGACGTATAATTTATAGACTTCGCAAAAAAGATTCGAACGATTAGATCCTTCTTTTAAACATCCCTTTCGTAGGGATATAATTTTAAGTTAAAAAATGAAATAAACTTTTTTTTTTAATAAAAAAAAATATATTCAGAATTAAGGTAAGGAATAATAAATATGAAAATAAGGGCTTCTGTTCGTAAAATTTGTGAAAAATGTCGCCTGATTCGTAGGCGAGGGCGCATTATAGTAATTTGTTCCAATCCGAGACATAAACAGAGACAGGGATAATACTTCTGAAGTTATAAATAAATAAATTTTTAAAAGGAAAACCCATGTATATGTAAATATATGTAAAAAGAAAGAATAAAAAATTCATTTTCATATGAAATGTATATCCCCGTATCTTTCTGTAAATTTCTGATTCTTATTTTTAGTCTTATGAATATGATATAATAAAATATGACAAAACCTATAGCAAAAATTGGTTTACGTAAGAATGCACGGAGTGGTTTACATAAGAATGAA